TAACCCAATACCTTCTTAGAAAATATATTATATTACCTTCATTGATAATAGCTAAAAATGTCGGCCGTATGCTATTATTCCAATTCCCCGAATGGTACGAAGATTTGAAGGAATGGAATAGAGAAGCACATATTTTTTGCACCTATAATGGTGTTCAGTTATCAGAAACGGAATTTCCCCAAAATTGGTTAACAGACGGTATTCAGATAAAGATTCTATTTCCCGTCTGTTTGAAACCTTGGCAAGGAGCTAAGGTACGCTCTCATCATAGAGATAAAATGCGGAAAAAAACGCAAAGGGATGATTTTTGTTTTTTAACAGTTTGGGGAAAGGAGGCAGACCTACCCTTTGGTTCTGCCCGAAAACGACCCTCTTTTTTTGAACCTATTTCTAAAGAAATTGAAAAAAAAAAAAAAGAAATAAAAATGAAATTATTTGGAGTTCTAAGAGTTTTCAAAGAAATAATAAAATGGTTTCTCCAAGTTTCAAAAGAAAAAACAATATGGGTCATGAAACTAGTTATAAACCTAATAATGAAGGAATTAAAAAATGTAATAAACTCCATTTTATTATTTAAACGGAGGGGGAAATATGAATTAAATGAAAACATAAAAGATTCAAAAATGAATGATAAGATCATCCACGAATCGACCATTCAAATTCGATTTACGAATTTAGAAAATAATTCATCCATAGAAACAAAAATGAGGGATCTTGCTAATAAGACAATCACAATTAGGACTCAAATTGAAGGAATCACAAAAAACAAAAAAAGAAAAATTCTAACTTGTGATAATAGATCGAAATTGCAGAAGGATGTTTGGCAAATATTTAAAAGACAAAATATGCGATTAATACGTAAATCACATTATTTTATGAAATCCTTCATTGAAAAAGTATACATAAATATCTTACTATATACTATTAAGATTCCCAAGATTAATGCCCAAATTTTATTTGAATCAACAAAAATAATCAATCAATCCATTTCTAATGATGAAACAAATCAGGAAAGAATTGAGAAAAAAAATAAAAATACAATCAACTTTATTTCTACTATCAAAAAGTTTTTTTATAATAAAAATATTAGTTATAATGAGAAAAGTATTTATTGTGACTTATCTTCGTTGTCTCAAGCATATGTATTTTACAAATTATCACAAACAAAATTACTTAACAAGTATCACTTAAAATCTGTGTTTAAATATCACGACACCTATCCTTTTCTTAGGGATAGAATCAAAGATTATTGTATGATCCATGGAATATTGGATTACAAACTAAGGCATAAGAAAATTAAGACTAAGAAGAATAAATGGAAAAATTGGTTAGAGGCACATTTTCAATACAATTTCTCTCATACCAAGTGGTCTCCATTAGTCCCGGAAAAATGGCGAAATAGGATCAACCAACGTCGTACGCTTCAAAATAAATACTCAACGAAATTGGATTTATATAAAAAGGAAAAAACCCAATTAAATTCTTATGTAAAAAAAAATTCCTATACAGTAAATTCATTGATGAGTCAAAAAGAAAAATGGAAAAAACACTACGGATATGATCTTTTATCATATGATTATATAAATGATGGGGATAGTGGGGACTCAGATATTTCTGGATCAACATTACAAATAAATGAGGACCACAAAATTCCATATAATTTATATATGCCTAAACCCGAATCATTTTATAGATTAATAAGTCTAGCCATTGATGATTATATAGAAAAAAGATATATTATTAGTACGCATAAAAATGCGGATAGAAAATATTTTGATTGCGGAAGTTTTCTTAGAAATAATATCGACATTAAGGCCTGGGCCAATACACATATCGATACCAAGATTAAAAAAAATGTTACAACCAAAATGAATAATTATAACATATTTGAAAAAAAAGAAACTTTGTCTTTTACAATTCATCACGAAATTGATTCATACCCATCCAATCAAAAAAAGCACATTTTTGATTGGATGGGTATGAATCAAAAAGGGTTATATCGTACAATATCAAAATCAAAATCAAAGCCAAACCCTTCATTTTTCCCAGAATTTGTGCTACTTTTTGATGTCTATAAGATAAAACCGTGGATCATACCAATCAAATTACTTATTTTTAATTTTTATGGAAATGAAAATATTAGTAAAAATGACAAGATCAGCATAAATAAAAAAAATCTTCCTATACTATTTGATAAGAATCAAAAAGAATATATTGAATTAGAAAATTCTAACAAAAAAAAAAACGAAAAACAGGACCAAGGAGATCTTGGGTCAGATCTACGAAAACAAAACAAAAAGAAAAATATGGAACAAGATTACCCGACATCAGACATTAAAAAGGGTAAAAAGAAAAAACAATTCAAGAACAAGAACAAGATAGAAGAGGAACTTGGTTTCTTCTTGAAAAATCATTTCATTTTTCAATTAAGATGGGTTGACCCCTTGAATCAAAGAATAATGAATAATATCAAGGTATATTGTTTCCTACTTAGACTGATAGATCCAAAGGAAATTGCTATATACTCAATTGAAAGAGGAGAGATGCATCTGGATCTAATGTTGATTCCACAAAGGTTCACTTTGCAAGAATTGATAAACAAAGGAATGTTTATTATTGAACCAATTCGTCTATCAAAGAAAGTCAAATTTATGAGAAAATTTATTACATATCAAACTATAGGTATTTCGTTGGTTGATAAGAGTAAGCACCAAACTAATGAAAAATGCATAAAAGAGGGATATGTTGATAAAAATCATTTTGATGGAACCGGTAGACGACACAACAATATACTTGTGAATGAAAAAAAAAATCATTATGATTTCCCTGTTCCTGAAAATATTCTATCTCCCAGACGTCGTAGAGAGTGGAGAATTCTAATTTGTTTCAATCCCCGGAGTTGGAATGTTGCGGATAAAAATAAAAAATTTTGCAATCAAAACAACATAAGAAACTGTGAACAATTTTTGAATGAGGACAGGCATTTTAATATGGATGCAAATAAATTAATCAAATTCAAATTGTTTCTTTGGCCCAATTATCGATTAGAAGATTTAGCTTGTATGAATCGGTATTGGTTTGATACCGATAATGGCAGTCGTTTCAGTATGTCAAGGATACATATGTATCCACGATTCTGAATTAGTTAATTCAGAACAGAATAAGTTAATAGTAAGTACATTTTCTATGTATCACATGACATAAAAAGTAAAAAGAAAAATATATGCATATTATACATATCATGACACCTATTTGATTAAATATCAATGGATTTCGGAAGAAATCGACATAATCTTTTTTCCCCCTAAAAAAAAAGAAAATTATATTTTATAAATATATATTATAATATAAATATAAAATATTTAAAATAAATGTAAAGTAAAGTAGTGTATATGAATAAATACCAATTTTTGTGTGTACTAGATTAAAACGGCTAGTATAATTATTATTATTTTTCCTGATCGAGAAAATCCACGGAAAAGAAAAAAAATAGAAAATTGGTTTTTTATGATCAAAAATGCATTCATATCGGTTATTCCACAAGAAGAAAAAGAAGAAAACTGCGGGTCTGTTGAATTTCAAGTTTTAGGGTTTAGCAATAAGATACGGAGACTCACTTTACATTTGAAATTACATAAAAAAGATTTTTTATCGCAAAGAGGTCTACGAATAATTCTGGGAAAACGTCAACGGCTGCTGAATTATTTGTCAAAGAAAAATAGAGTACGCTATAAGAAATTAATTGATCCGTTAAATATCCGGGAGTCCAAAACTCGTTAATTAAAATTTTAAGATTGGTTTGAGTTTTTTTTTTTATTAGTTATTAGATTTTTCATTTTGATGAACCTCGTTTTGAGAAATTCATGGAATAACAAATTAAGGAAGAAAAGATATGACTGTACCGGCTACAAGAAAAGATTTCATGATAGTTAATATGGGTCCTCACCACCCATCCATGCACGGAGTTCTTCGACTAATCGTTACTCTCGATGGTGAAGATGTTATTGACTGTGAACCCATATTGGGCTATTTACACAGAGGAATGGAAAAAATAGCGGAAAATCGAACAATTATACAATATTTGCCCTATGTAACACGGTGGGATTATTTAGCCACTATGTTCACGGAAGCAATAACGGTAAATGCACCAGAACGATTAGAAAGTGTTCAAGTACCTAAAAGAGCTAGTTATATTAGAGTAATTATGCTGGAACTTAGTCGTATAGCTTCTCATTTATTATGGCTAGGGCCTTTTATGGCGGATATCGGTGCGCAAACTCCCTTTTTCTATATTTTCAGAGAGAGGGAATTGCTATATGATCTATTCGAAGCCGCCACAGGTATGCGAATGATGCATAATTATTTCCGTATCGGGGGAGTAGCTGCCGATCTACCTTATGGATGGATAGATAAATGTTTGGATTTCTGCGATTATTCTTTAACAGGGATTGTTGAATATCAAAAACTTATTACACGGAATCCTATTTTTTTGGAACGAGTGGAGGGAGTAGGCATTATTGATGGAGAGGGAGCAATAAATTGGGGTTTATCAGGACCAATGTTACGAGCTTCTGGAATCCAATGGGATCTTCGTAAAGTTGATCCTTATGAGTGTTACAATAAGTTCGATTGGAAGGTTCAATGGCAAAAAGAAGGAGATTCACTAGCTCGTTATTTAGTACGAATCAGCGAAATGAGGGAATCTGTAAAAATTATTCAACAGGCTCTAGAAGGAATTCCTGGAGGACCTTATGAGAATTTAGAAGTCAGACGCTTTAATAGAGAAAAAAATTCCCAATGGAATAATTTTGAATATAGATTTCTTACCAAAAAACTTTCTCCCAATTTTGAATTGTCAAAACAAGAACTTTATGTGAGAGTAGAAGCACCAAAAGGAGAATTAGGAATTTATTTGATAGGCGATAGTAGTGTGTTTCCCTGGAGATGGAAAATCCGTCCACCGGGTTTCATAAATTTGCAAATTCTTCCTCAACTAGTTAAAAGAATGAAATTGGCTGATATCATGACGATACTAGGTAGTATAGATATTATTATGGGAGAAGTTGATCGTTGAAATGCTAATTGATACGATAGAAGTACAAGCTATCAATTCTTTTTCTAGATCGGAATCTTTAAAAGAAGCCTATGGACTAATATGGATCCTTGTTCCCATTTTAACCCTTATATTGGGAGTCACAATGGGGGTACTGGTAATTGTTTGGTTAGAAAGAGAAATATCCGCAGCAATACAACAACGTATTGGTCCGGAATATGCCGGACCGTTGGGAATTCTTCAAGCTCTAGCAGATGGGACCAAACTACTTTTTAAGGAGGACCTTCTCCCATCTAGAGGGGATATTCGTCTGTTTAGTGTCGGACCGTCTATAGCGGTCATATCAATTTTACTAAGTTATTTAGTAATTCCTTTTGGATATCGACTTGTTTTAGCCGATCTCAGTATAGGTGTTTCTTTATGGATCGCCATTTCAAGTATTGTTCCTATTGGACTTCTTATGTCAGGATACGGATCGAATAATAAATATTCCTTTTCAGGTGGTCTGCGAGCTGCTGCTCAATCTATTAGTTATGAAATACCATTAACTCTATGTGTGTTATCAATATCTCTACGTGTGATTCGTTGGAACATGAACCTTTCCCCCTTTCTATAAATAAAATAAGGGAGTTTAATATATTGGATGAATATTTGCATTTTTTTATTCATTATTAGGTTCGATAAATTAAACCAGATAGTCATCTGAGTAAAATAAAACTGCTTCCCAATTTGCAGTAAGAAGATAAAATCTCATTCCCTATGTACAAGAATAAAGTTGAAGTAAACATAAATAGTATAAACTATTTACCCCAAGATTGCTATTCTCTGATTAGTCATCATATCTTGAAGCGGGTACAAAAGATCGACTGTATGGGGTTTCTACTACTGTCTTGTATGTCTTACCATACCGGGGATCAATCAAAAATCAGTGAACAGTTAGAAACACCAAGATACACAAAAGATTAGTAATGGAGATAATGTAAGGTATCAAAAAAAGGTATTTTTGCATCAATTTTTGGATAAAACGAATCATAATGAGGGCTTTAAGTTAGTAGAAATGATGAAGCAGTACTTCCCCGCGATTCCGATCTAGAGTATGCTCCTATTCACTGATTAAAGAAATGACTATCAAAAACGAATTAATCTTTTATTTATTTTAGAGTACCTTCCTCTGAGAAAGAAGACCAGGAAAAAAGGAAATGGAATGAGAAAAAATGGATGAAAATAAAAATAATAAATAAAAATCTTTTATTATTTTTATTTTGCCATCCATTTCTATACATAACATACAGAATTCTTATCATGAATTTTGAACTAATGCCTAGTTCGTTCTTTATATTTATCGGTATAACGAGTATTTTATTAAAGGATTTAGTTATTATCAAACAAAGATAAATTGAAATAATAATGGATGAGATAAATTCAGAAGCGCTTTTTTTTTACTCTAGCAGACGGAATTCCATTGGTCTAATTTGGGACTTTCTGATGTATCTTTATTCCGTTTATCATCCAAAGATGGTGATAATACCGGACAAGTCCTTACTTGCATTTATTTGCGGCCATAGAGGAGCCGTATGAAGCTGAGGTCTCATGTACGGTTTTGGAATAGCGATTCAAGCAGTCATGTTATTATCGACTATGATTATCTAACAGTTCAAGTACAGTTGATATAGTTGAGGCACAGTCAAAATATGGGTTTTGGGGGTGGAATCTTTGGCGTCAGCCTATAGGATTTATAGTTTTTATTATTTCTTCTCTAGCCGAATGTGAAAGATTGCCCTTCGATTTACCAGAAGCGGAAGAGGAATTAGTAGCAGGTTATCAAACAGAATATTCGGGTATCAAATACGGTTTATTTTACCTTGCTTCTTACCTAAATTTATTAGTTTCTTCATTATTTACAACAGTGCTTTATTTGGGTGGGTGGAATTTATCTATTCCATATATATCTATTCCTGAACTTTTCGGAATAAATAAAATTGCTGGAATCTTTGGAATGACAATTGGTATCTTTATTACATTAGCTAAAGCTTTTTTTTTTCTCTTCATTTCTATCACAACAAGATGGACTTTACCTAGGATGAGAATGGATCAGCTATTAAATCTTGGATGGAAATTTCTTTTACCTATTTCATTAGGTAATCTATTATTGACAACTTCTTCTCAACTTGTTTCTCTCTAAATAACAGAATAAGATAACGATATTCTAGATTTATAACAACTATCCCAAACAAGAGAAAGAAACATCAATTTAGTCATGGGTATCCACAATATGTTCCCTATGGTGACCGGTTTCATAAATTATGGTCAACAAACAATACGAGCCGCAAGATACATCGGTCAAAGTTTCATAATTACTTTATCCCATACAAATCGTTTACCTGTAACTATTCAATACCCTTATGAAAAATCGATCACATCAGAGCGTTTTCGCGGTCGAATCCATTTTGAATTTGATAAATGTATTGCTTGTGAAGTATGTGTTCGTGTATGTCCCATAGATCTACCTGTTGTTGATTGGAGATTTGAAAGAGATATTAAAAAGAAACAATTGCTTAATTACAGTATTGATTTTGGGGTTTGTATATTTTGTGGTAACTGTGTCGAGTATTGTCCAACAAACTGTTTATCAATGACTGAAGAATATGAACTTTCCACTTATGATCGTCACGAATTGAATTATAATCAAATTGCTTTAGGTCGGTTACCGATGTCAGTAATTGGGGATTACTCAATTCAAACAGTTATGAATTCAACTCAAATCAAAATAGACAAAGATAAACCCCTTGATTCAAGAACGATTACCGATTACTAAGATTTTCTTTGGATATAGAGGATCCCAGTTTCTTTTGGTTGGCCAGAAACTACATAACTATTGATTGTTTGTTGAGAATCATTCTTTAGATTTAAACTTCAGAATAGATTCTATTTTTCGTTATTTTTTCGAAATATAAAATTCTAACTAGTTTTTTTCTTTTTTCTTTCAGATAAAAAAGGCAAAGCCCTTTCTCTTTCCTGGACCATTTAGTAGGATCATGAAATATTTCGACTTATTTATCTCTTATTTTATACATAATGGATTTACCTGGACCAATACATGATATACTTGTAGTATTTCTAGGATCATTTCTTATATTAGGGGGTCTGGGCGTAGTATTACTTATCAACCCAATTTATTCTGCCTTTTCATTAGGATTGGTTCTTGTTTGTATATCCTTATTCTATATTCTATTGAGCTCCTATTTTGTAGCTGCCGCACAGCTCCTTATTTATGTGGGAGCCATAAATGTCTTAATTCTATTTGCTGTTATGTTCATGAATGGTTCAGAATATTCCAATAATTCCTATCTTTGGACCGTTGGAGATGGGGTTACTTCACTGGTTTGTACAAGTATTTTTTTTTCGCTAATTATTACTATCTCAGATACGTCCTGGTACGGAATTATTTGGACTACAAAATCAAACCAGATTATTGAACAGGACCTTGTAAGTAACGTTCAACAAATTGGAATTCATTTATCAACAGATTTTTATCTTCCGTTTGAATTTATTTCTATAATTCTTTTAGTTTCTTTGATAGGTGCAATTACTATGGCCCGTCAATAATAAATACTTAGAATTCAGAATTCACAAAATTCTTAGAATTATATATTCTAAAATGAAAAGGGTTAAGGGTTTTTTTTAGTTAAATCTAATGCCAATACCCTCTTTTTTCTGTAATTGCTCTATTCTAGTCAATCGAATCAATTGACTTGTTGTTCATGTTGAAATGAATCTAGATTGATGAGGAATTAGTCAATGATGTTCGAACATGTACTTTTTTTGAGTGTCTATTTATTCTCTATCGGCATCTATGGACTGATCACAAGTCGAAACATGGTTAGGGCACTTATGTGTCTTGAGCTTATACTAAATTCGGTTAATATGAATCTTGTAACATTTTCTGATGTATTTGATAGTCGACAATTAAAAGGAGATATTTTTTCCATCTTTATTATAGCCATTGCGGCCGCTGAAGCAGCTATTGGGCTAGCTATTGTTTCGTCGATCCATCGTAACAGAAAATCAATTCGTATCAATCAATCGAATTTATTGAATAATTAGTCAAAATTAGCATATCTATTAAATGGATAATATATATCTATTTAATATATATATATGGATGGATATAATATAGTTTATTTGTTTATTTATAGTAATTTATAGTAAGAAAATTGACCTTTGTTAGACAATTTGAATTCATATGTGTGACTCCTATTAGCATGTTATTGAAACGAAAATCAAAGTCCCCTGGTCCTTTCTCATGAACAGATTTTAAAATCTATGGATTTTAAAGATTTTGATAAACCATTGATTCGTCTGGTGTCCACAATATAAATATACAAGTCTACTTATTTTACCAGATCGAAAATTTTTTATGCTCAAAACTGGAATTTATAGATCCAATGTCGCATTCAGTAAAAATTTATGATACATGTATAGGGTGTACTCAATGTGTACGGGCTTGCCCCACAGATGTATTGGAAATGATACCTTGGGATGGATGTAAAGCTAAGCAAATTGCTTCCGCCCCAAGAACCGAGGACTGTGTAGGTTGTAAGAGATGCGAATCCGCTTGTCCAACAGATTTTTTGAGTGTCCGTGTTTATTTATGGCATGAAACAACTCGCAGCATGGGTCTATCTTATTGATACGTTATAAAAAACTCCACTTGAATCATTTGATTCCTTTTTACCGACAAAAGCCCGTTGCTCGAGAAAATATATTTTCTCGAGCAACGGGCTTTTTGGTCAATCAATCCGTATCTTGTCTTTATCACGAGTTATTTCCCTTGGTTAACAATACTTGTTGTTTTGCCGATATTCGCGGGTTCTTCAATTTTATTTTTTCCTCATAGGGGAAATAAGGTATTTAGGTGGTATACTATATGTATATGCTTACTTGAACTCCTTCTAACAACCTATGTATTCTGTTATCATTTCCAATTGGACGATACGTTAGTTCAATTGGGGGAAGATTCAAAATGGATAGATATTTTTGATTTTCACTGGAGACTGGGAATCGATGGGCTTTCCATAGGACCTATTTTACTGACAGGATTTATCACTACTTTAGCTACTTTAGCAGCCTGGCCGGTTACTCGAAATTCACAATTTTTCTATTTCCTGATGTTAGCAATGTACAGTGGTCAAATAGGATCGTTTTCTTCTCGAGACCTTTTACTTTTTTTCATCATGTGGGAGTTAGAATTAATTCCTGTTTACTTACTTTTATCCTTGTGGGGAGGAAAAAAACGTTTGTACTCAGCTACAAAGTTTATTTTGTACACTGCAGGGGGTTCCATTTTTCTATTAATAGGAGTTCTGGGTATGGGTTTATATGGTTCCAATGGGCCAACATTGGATTTTGAAAGATTAGCCAATCAATCATATCCTGTGACATTGGAAATAATATTCTATTTTGGTTTCCTTATTGCTTATGCTGTCAAATCGCCGATTATACCCCTACATACATGGTTACCCGATACTCATGGAGAAGCGCATTACAGTACATGTATGCTTCTAGCTGGAATCTTATTAAAAATGGGAGCCTATGGATTAATTCGGATCAATATGGAATTATTACCGCATGCTCATTCTATATTTTCTCCCTGGTTGGTGATAGTGGGGACAATCCAAATAATCTATGCAGCTTCAACCTCTCTTGGGCAACGCAATTTAAAAAAGAGAATAGCCTATTCTTCTGTATCTCACATGGGTTTTACAATTATAGGAATTGGTTCTATAACCGACATGGGACTCAACGGAGCTATTTTACAAATACTCTCTCATGGATTTATTGGTGCTGCACTTTTTTTCTTAGTGGGAACGAGTTGTGATAGAATACGTCTTGTTTATCTCGACGAAATGGGCGGGGTATCCATTCCAATGCCAAAAATATTTACCATGTTTAGTAGTTTCTCGATGGCCTCTCTTGCATTGCCGGGGATGAGTGGTTTTGTTGCGGAATCAGCAGTATTTTTTGGAATAATTACCAGTCCAAAATATCTTTTAATGCCAAAAATGCTAATTACATTTGTAATGGCGATTGGAATGATATTAACTCCTATTTATTTATTATCTATGTTACGTCAGATGTTCTATGGGTATAAACTATTCAACGCCCAAAACTTGAATTTTATGGATTCTGGACCGCGAGAACTATTTGTTTCGATCTGTATCTTTCTACCTGTAATAGGGGTTGGTATTTATCCTGATTTCGTTCTCTCGCTATCAGTTGACAAGGTACAAGCTATCCTATCTAATTATTTTCATAGATAGTTTTCATTAATAAGATAAAAAGCAAAGTCTTATATATAATTCTTTCATTTTGAGTTCGCCATATAATGCAAAAAAAGTGAGTTAGGGTTGTAATGAAATGTATCTCGAGTTTTTGGGAACCTTTTATTCAAAGGGTTCCCAAAAACCCGCACGAACTTTCGTTATGTTATATATGGGACGATGTTCTTATGTGTTCCTCGTGGAGTTTATTTAATTAGATTGTAATGTGAATGAACCATAACTATGTAGACCTATTCCTAATAGATTGATTCCGAAATAACATATCCAAATTATAAAAAATCCTATAGAAGCTACAAGTGCCGAATTCGTACCTTGAAAACTTTGATTTGTTCTAGTATGTGAATAAATCGCGAATATGGTCCAAGTAATAAATGCCCAAGTTTCCTTGGGGTCCCAATTCCAATAAGATCCCCATGCCTCATTAGCCCATACTGCTCCAGAAAGAATACCTATAGTTAAAAAGATAAATCCTAAACTAATGACACGATAACTCCAATAATCCAAACGCAGAGTTAATTGATATTTGTAATAATTTCGAAATGAAAGAAAAGAGGTGTCTTTAAAAACATTTCTTTTTTCATTCAAGTAGTGGGTCTCTCCAAAGAAAAATGACTTAATTAAGAAATTATTGCTTTTACAAAAAATATTTATGTTTTTTCGAAATGTAATAACTAGAAAAGCAACGGATAATAATGATCCGCATAAAAGAGATGCATAGCTCAATAACATCATACTTACGTGCATCATTAACCACTGAGATTGCAGGGCAGGTACTAATATTGCCGATTGGTGCATTTCGGTCGAAAGACCCGATGTGGCGAACCCTTGAGTAAAAATGGCACTTGGTACGGTTATTGCACTTAAATCATTTTTATGATTCCACATCTTGGGAATTATATGAATAATGGAAAAACCCCATGAAAGAAAGATTAATGACTCGTATAAATTACTTAAAGGAAAATGTTTCGAAGAAATCCAACGAGTAACTAATAATCCTGTTATAAAGAAAAAAGTAGCTATCATCCCTTTTTCCGGCGAATCACGCAATCCTATGATTTCGTAAACTAATAGGTTCATCAAATGAATCGTAATCACAATTGAAATAATCGAAAAAGAGAGATGAGTTAATATATGTTCTAAAGTCACAAATATCATAAACATAAACGAGGTTCCCATTACAGAATTGAAATCAGGAATTAAATACATTATAGGATCCATTGTGTTTCTTTTTTTATAGTATGCCGCCACTCGGACTCGAACCGAGATGCTCTAGCACTGCTTCCTAAGAGCAGCGTGTCTACCGATTTCACCATAGCGGCTTACTTGAAATAATAATAGTAAATCCATGTTGAATCGTCGAGATTAAAGGATTCCATATGGTTTAGGAAACATTAGAATTGATGAATTGAATTAAAGGCTGCTTGAAATTCATATTTGAATCCTCAATAAGCCTTAGTTAGTATCGTCGTAGGTTCTGTTTTAACTTTAACAATCCATTTTTATGTACTATATACTAAGTATTCCCCGAACAGTTGGAATTTCAAAGTTTTGTTCTAAATCGAGGTATAAACTCCCGAGTTTCCCCCTTTTCCATTTTTTTATTTTTACGATTCGATTTGTTTTTCATTTAATTTATCCCATTTCATGGATTTAAAATGAATAAAAACAAAAAAATGGATTTCCTCTTATATCAATTAAAAGAATGAAATAGCATGGCTAGGATTTCATTTTATATGTATCACAATACGAAATCCAAGGGATTTTTCTAATGATTTTGATACCTTAGTATCATTATCATTAACAATATGAGAATTTATTAAGAATTCATATTTAAGAATAAGAATTAATAAATATTAATTAATATATAACTATATTAGTTAATGTATAATACTCTTTATTGTGTACATAATATTTCGAATTTATGATCAAACCAACGAATTGCCCTTTTATTTTGAATTAGGCATATAATAAAACAAAAGAGTTTCCATACCTATCACAATTTACTGCGCTTTTCTTTTCACAATAGAAAAGCGCAGTAATAGGAAAAACCATATCACAAATGAAATAGACTATAATAAAAACGAGAATGAAAAAAAAGAATATTTAGAACCCAGAGTAGACAGAAAAATTATTATTCTACATACCACAGCAACTAATTCTAACTACTATATAAGGAATTCAATACAGTTCAATACATTAGTTAATGGAAATTTTCCATATTCCAAAATGGAAGTTGTTTGAGCCGTGAAATTTTATATTACTCCAAAATTTTTTTACCCGTTTGTTGCACAAAAAAACTTTTTGAATTCCCAGTGGAAATCGATTTAGCTAAAGAAAAAGCTTTTACTGCAGCAAAATATCCCTTTTTCTTCCAAATATTTCTACGAATACGTTTTTTTGATATAGAAGTACGTTTTTTTGGAACTGCCATTCAAAAAGAGTTACTCATTTTTATCGTTGTATGTGAAAGACATATATTTCTCAAATCAAAAAGGATCGTTCTTTTTCGTCATTTTTTATACTTAATTATGTCAGTCATTTTTACATATCATTTTTTTTTTTTTACAAATCAATTTTATTTCTTTTATATATTTTATATAAATATATATATATACGTGTATATCACATATATAATGGACTAGAAAAAAAAAAATAGAATATATAATAATAAGCGGGGACATAAATTTAAAAGGAATTTTTATTACTATTAATTCATTAAGTTCAGAGTGACATGTTTATTTGAGTTCTAATTTCAACTAGTAACTAATCCGTTAAACAAAACATTTCATTACCCGACAAGAGAAACTTTTCTTTTTAGTTTTTTTTAGTTGATTTATTGATGCATACTACGATCCATATTTGAGTCAAGTACTCTTTTAGTGTAACTGTTTTTCCTTAGTTTTTTCTTATTATACTATACGATATAGTTACAAATCGACAGAATAGAATGTAGTTGTAGAATAATTTAAAATCACATAAATATTCTCTATCTTAATAGATATCTTTCCTTAGATACTTTTTAAAATACTTAAAGTTAATAACTAAGTAATCAATTTTACCTAGTCATTCCTTTTTACTAACCAACTGTCACTTTTTTAATATTTTCCATATTTGATAAAAAGATAGTTCAGAATAATGAAAAATAAAAATATTTAAAGGTTTCATATATATATATTTATTTATTATTGTTCTTTTCGAAAGAGACAAAAATGGGTGAATCGGAAATAATTATAAGAAAAAAAATGAAAATTTGTTTTTTATGGAACATACATATCAATATGCATGGATAATACCCTTTCTCCCATTTCCAGTTACTATGTCAATGGGATTTGGACTTCTGCTTATTCCCACAGCAACAAAAAATATTCGTCGTATGTGGGCTTTTCCGAGTGTTTTGATGTTAAGTATAGCTATGGCGTTTTCGGCCAATTTGGCTATTCAGCAAATAAATGGAAGTTTTATCTATCAATATCTATGGTCTTGGACCATCAATAATGATTTTTCTTTAGAATTCGGACACTTGATCGATTCACTTACTTCTATTATGTCAATATTGATTACTACTGTTGGAATCATGGTTTTTATTTATAGTGACAATTATATGTCTCACGATCAAGGATATTTGAGATTTTTTACTTATATGAGTTTTTTTAATATTTCTATGTTGGGATTAGTTACTAGTTCCAATTTAATACAAATTTATATTTTTTGGGAACTTGTGGGAATGTGTTCGTATTTATTAATAGGTTTTTGGTTCACGCGACCAATTGCAGCAAGTGCTTGTCAAAAAGCTTTTGTAACCAACCGTATAGGGGATTTTGGTTTATTATTAGGAATTTTAGGCTTTTATTGGATAACAGGTAGTTTCGAATTTCGAGATTTGTTCGAAATAATTAATAATTTGCTTCATAATAATGGAATCAATTCTTTATTTGTTACTCTGTGCGCCTCTTTTTTATTCCTTGGTGCAGTTGCGAAATCCGCACAATTTCCCCTTCACATATGGTTACCTGATGCTATGGAAGGACCTACACCCATTTCGGCTCTTATACACGCAGCTACTATGGTAGCTGCAGGAATTTTTCTTGTAGCTCGGCTTCTTCCTCTTTTCATAGTTATACCTTACATAATGAATTTCATTTCTTTAATAGGCATAATAACAGTACTCTTAGGAGCTACTTTGGCTCTTGCTCAACGAGACATTAAAAGAAGTTTAGCTTATTCTACAATGTCTCAATTGGGTTATATTATGTTAGCTCTAGGTATAGGTTCTTATAGAGCTGCTTTATTTCATTTGATTACTCATGCCTATTCGAAAGCTTTATTGTTTTTGGGATCCGGTTCCATTATTCATTCAATGGAACCTATTGTTGGATATTCACCAGAGAAAAGTCAGAATATGGTTCTTATGGGCGGTTTAACAAGATATGTTCCAATTACAAGAATTTCTTTTTTATTAGGTACACTTTCTCTTTGTGGTATTCCACCTCTTGCTTGTTTTTGGTCCAAAGATGAAATTCTTAAGGATAGTTGGTTATATTCCCCAATTTTCGCACTAATAGCTTCCTTCACAGCGGGATTAACTGCATTTTATATGTTTCGGATGTATTTATTAACCTTTGATGGATATTTGCGCGTTCAGTTTCAAGATTATAGTAGTACTAAAAACGGTTTCCTTTATTCAATCTCCCCGTGGGGAAAAGAAGTACCTATGGTAGTCAATAAAAATTTCCTTTTATCAACTAATGGGGTCTCTTTTTTTTCTTTTTTTTCAAAGGATACATATCAAATTCATGAAAATGTAAGAAATAGTATACGATATTTTAGTACTAACTTTAGAAATAAATACACTTATACCTATCCTTATGAATCGGACAATACTATGCTATTTCCTCTGCTTGTATTGGTACTGTTTACTTTATTCGTTGGATTAATAGGAATTCATTTTGATCAAGGAGAACTAGATTTTGATATATTATCAAAATGGTTAACCCCATCCACAAAATTTTTCCACCCAAATTCAAATTCAAACGATTCCGCGGATTGGTATGATTTTTTGACAAATGCAGTTTTTTCAGTAAGTATAGCAGTTTTGGGACTATTCATTTCATCTATTTTATATGGATCCGTTTATTCGTCTTTCCAGAATTTGGACTTAATAAATTCATTTTTAAAGGCGAGTCCAAAGAGAATTTTCTTGGACCGAATCAAAAATTTGATATATAATTGGTCATATAATCGTGGTTACATAGATATTTTTTATACGAAGATTTTCACTGTGGGTATAAGAAGATTAGCCGAACTAATTCAGTTTTTTGATAGACATATAATTGATGGAATTATAAATGGAATTGGCCTCGCAAGTTTCTTTATAGGGGAAGGGATTAAATATACGGGGGGTGGGCGAATCTCATCTTATTTATTCTTGTATTTATCTTATGTATCAATCTTTTTATTAATTTTTCTATTTTGAGTAAAGAAATTTCCTTTTTTTCTTCTTTAAGTTTTCCCAATTCCCAATTATCTTGATACCCATCAAGATAAGAATCTTCGTAAACTGGGCTATCTTTTTGAGTCTTCTTCGTTTCGTAAGTTGTTTCTACATCGCTTTCTTCCTTTCTTTCTCCCCCTTCTTCCTTTTCTTTCAGTTTCTTAGTGAAAATAGGCGACGGCATTCTGCCTAAATAGTAGACACAGGTGATAAATAAGAGAATACTAAAGATTCGAGCCATAGAATTTCTCAATTCTGACACAAGGTACTTATTAGAATGATTTTGCCGTATCCAGAATAATACCAATCCAACCCATTTCATGAATAAAATATGACCAATTAACCAACCAACAAAACTACTTGTTACAAATAACATCTTGTTGTTGCATCGAAACATATAAATGTTGACTAATCTGGCTAAGGTTGAACTTGGTAAAATGAAATGGTTGAATAATTGAAAAATGAGATTATTCAGGAATACACATTGAATGCTGAGATTACGCATTGAATTTCTGGTAGTAGATCCATAATCAAAAAAGTTTTTGTGATTGTTCCAGAAGAAATGAAACAAGAGATACGGTAGAACTAGAACAGTTATTGTATGAGGTCTACCCA